GAAATAGCACCGAAAAGAGTAAATATTCGCCCGTGAAAACTTTATTTTCTTGAATTGATAATTTTTGGTCAATACAATAGGATAAAAAGCAAAACAAAAAAAAGATTCGTTATAACACAAAAAAATACGATATTTAAAAATTTAAAATAGAAATATTAATATGTTTAGTTAGGTAAAAAAACAAGATATACAAATGAATAATAGACAATTTGAAAATTTTATTATTCGCGAGGAGCTGGATGAGAAGAAACTCTCATGTCCAGTTCTGTAGTAGAGATGGAATTCAGAACCAACCATCAACTATAACCCCAAAAGAACCAGATTTCGTAAACAACATAGAGGAAGAATGAAGGGAATATCTTATCGAGGTAATCATATTTCTTTCGGTAAATATGCTCTTCAGGCACTTGAACCTGCTTGGATCACATCTAGACAAATAGAAGCAGGTCGACGAGCAATGACACGAAATGCACGCCGCGGTGGAAAAATATGGGTACGTATATTTCCAGACAAACCGGTTACAGTAAGACCCGCAGAAACACGTATGGGTTCGGGGAAAGGATCCCCTGAATATTGGGTAGCTGTTGTTAAACCAGGTCGAATACTTTATGAAATGGGTGGAGTAACAGAAAATATAGCCAGAAGGGCGATTTCAATAGCATCGTCCAAAATGCCTATACGAACTCAATTTATTATTTCGGGATAAAAAGAATCAAAAGAAAAGGGTCTTGGGGATAAAAAAACAACCACGGGTGCCGGTTTCTTTCTTTGGACAAACAATATTTCTTTTTTTTTCTTCACTCTTTGCTTTGCATTGAAAGAATATATTCTAAAAAACTGATATGATTCAACCTCAGACTCTTTTGAATGTAGCGGATAACAGCGGGGCTCGAGAATTGATGTGTATTCGAATCATAGGAGCTAGCAATCGTCGATATGCTCATATCGGTGACGTTATTGTTGCTGTGATCAAAGAAGCAGTGCCAAATATGCCCCTAGCAAGATCAGAGGTGGTCAGAGCTGTAATTGTACGTACTTGTAAAGAACTCAAACGTGATAACGGTATGATAATACGATATGATGACAATGCTGCGGTTGTCATTGACCAAGAAGGAAACCCCAAAGGAACTCGAGTTTTTGGTGCAATTGCCCGGGAATTGAGACAGTTAAATTTTACTAAAATAGTTTCATTAGCTCCGGAGGTATTGTAAGGTCTTTTAAAATAAGATAAGACCATCATATGGTTATGTTATAGTAAGGTATTTGAAAGAAAGAGATTAAGAATTTATAGTAGATTGTGTCTCATGCATATGCCTTTAATTTAAATTCATAAACAAATAAGTAAAAAACAAGAAAAACATGTTGATTATATCAAAATTGGGGAGCACCAAGAATTTTAATTCACCATGGGTAGGGATACTATTGCTGACATAATAACCTCTATACGAAACGCTGATATGGATAGAAAAAGGGTGGTTCGAATAGCATCTACTAATATCACTGAAAATATTGTTAAAATACTTTTACGAGAAGGTTTTATCGAAAACGTGAGAAAACATCAAGAAACCAAAAAATCTTTTTTGGTTTTAACCCTACGGCATAGAAGGAATAGGAAAAGGCCTTATAGAAATTTTTTAAATTTAAAACGAATCAGTCGGCCTGGTCTACGAATCTATTCGAATTACCAACGAATTCCTAGAATTTTAGGTGGGATGGGAATTGTAATTATTTCTACTTCTCGAGGTATAATGACAGACCGAGAGGCTCGACTAGAACGAATTGGTGGAGAAGTTTTGTGTTATATATGGTAATCCTTCTAATATACGAATTGGGTCCGAAACTTCTTATTTGTGAAAACAAAAAGAAAAGGGGCGGGTTGTCTAATATCGTTCCTACTCCATCAGTTGATACTTCAAGGAGGCTTTACCTGGAATGAAAGAACAAAAATGGATTCATGAAGGTTTAATTACTGAATCCCTTCCCAACGGTATGTTCCGGATTCGCTTAGATAATCAAGATATAATTCTAGGTTATGTTTCAGGAAAGATCCGACGTAGTTTTATACGGATACTACCAGGCGATAGAGTAAAAATTGAAGTAAGTCGTTATGATTCAACCAGAGGACGTATAATTTATCGACTTCGCAATAAGGATTCGAAAGATTAGGTGTTTTTATCAACTTCAACACTTCTTTCGTGGGAATATGATTCGAGATGAAAAATTTCAAGAAACCTATTTTCTTCCAAAAAGTAGATTCAGAATTAAAATGAGGAATGCCAAATATGAAAATAAGAGCTTCTGTT